AGACAATTTCTTTCAAATTCATTAAAATTTCATGTACGGATTCTTGAATACCTACTATGGTAGAATATTCATGTGGTATTTTCTCAGATTTTGCGCGTGTGATACATGTACCTTCTATTTCTCCGAGCAAAGCTCTTCGCATTGCAATGCCTATTGTATCGGCTTGACCTTTCATAAGTGGGGCCAGAATAAAGCGTCCATAATAAAGACGCTTACTGTCTGCTCTTGATTCAACACACTTCCACTGTAGTGTCCGAGTAGATACTGTTACTTTCTCTCGAACCATAGTATATTATTTGATCAAATCATTGAATTATTTATTTCTCTTGAAATCTCTTCAATGTTTATTTTTACACACGTCTTTTTTTAGGAGGCCTACAGCCATTATGTGGCATAGGAGTTACATCCCGTATGAAACTTAATAGTATACCACTTCTACGAATAGCTCTTAATGCCGCATCTCTTCCGAGACCCGGGCCTTTTATCATAACTTCTGCTCGTTGCATACCTTGATCCACTACTGTCCGAATAGCATTTCCTGCTGCGGTTTGAGCGGCAAATGGTGTACCCCTTCTTGTACCCTTGAATCCACAAGCCCCGGCAGAGGACCAAGAAATTACTCGACCCCGTACATCTGTAACAGTCACAATGGTATTGTTGAAACTTGCTTGAACATGAATAACTCCCTTGGGGATTCTACGTGTATTCTTACGTGAACCAATACGTCTATTTCTACGCGAACCAATTTTTGGTATAGGTTTTGCCATATTTTATCATCTCATAAATATAAGTCAGAGATATATGGATATATCCATTTCATGTCAAAACAGATCCTTATTCTTTTTTTTTTTTTTTTTTTTTACTTATTTATTTTATTTATTTATTTGTACATCTGTACATCGGGTCCTTTAGATTTCGAGAGTCTTTTTGTTTTAGAAAGATTATCCTTGTCTTTGTTTATGTCTCGGGTTAGAACAAATTACTATAATTCGTCCCCGCCTACGGATCAATCGACATTTTTCACAAATTTTACGAACAGAGGCCCTTATTTTCATATTTGTCATTCCTTTTTTTAATTCCGAATCTACTTAATTGGAAGAAAATAAGTTTCTTGAAATTTTTAATTTCGAATTGTATCCTCACGAAAGAATGTTGAAATTGAAAAAACCGCCTAATCATTCAAGTCTTTGCTTTGGAGTCTCTAAATTATACGCCCTTTGGTTGAATCATAAGGACTTACCTCAATTTTTAGTCTATTTCCTGGTAGTATACGTATAAAACTACATGAAATCCTTTACGAAACAAAAACCAGAATAATTTTTTTGTTATCTAAACGAATCCGGAAGATACATACCATCGGTAAGTTGTTCAGTAATTAAACCCTCATGAATCCATTTTTGTTGTTTCATTCCAGGTAAAACCGCTTTGAAGTATCAACTAATGTAAGAGGGATAATATTATAAACTTGTCCTTTCTCTTTTTTCACAAATATGACCGTGTCGGCTATTAGAAAGATTACCATATATAACACAAAACTTCTCCGCCGATTCCTTCTAGTCGAGCCTTTCGGTCTGTCATTATACCTCGAGAAGTAGAAAGAATTACAACCCCCATTCCGCCTAAAATTCTAGGAATTCGTTGATAGTTAGAATATATTCGTAGACCGGGTCGACTGATCCGTTTTAAATTTAAAACAGTTCTATATGGTCCTTTCCTATTTCTTCTATGTCGTAGGGTTAAAACCAAAAAATATTTTTTGCTTTCTTGATGTTTTCTCACGTTTTCAATAAAACCCTCTTGTAAAAGGATTTTAACAATATTTTCAGTGATGTTAGTAGATGGTATTCGAACTGTTCTTTTTTTATTCATGTCAGCATTTCGTATAGAGGTTATTATGTCAGCAATAGTGTCTTTACTCATGATAAACTAAGATTTTTGTTTCCCCCGAATTTTGATATAATCAACATGCTCTTTTTCTTTTTTTCTGAATTTTTTAATATTTATCAATTATTTTTTTTTTATATTTATGAATTATTAAAGATATATACGTGATAGATAAACAATTTACTAATTAATTAAATAAATTTAATCAATTTCATTCAAATACTTTATTAAGGTCTTCCCCTATAATACTTCAGGTGCTAATGAAACTATTTTAGTGAAATTTAACTGTCTTAATTCCCGGGCGATCGCGCCGAAAATTCGGGTTCCTTTTGGATTTCCTTCTTGATCAATAACAACCGCAGCGTTGTCATCATATCGTATTATCATACCGTTGTCGCGTTTGAGTTCTTTACAAGTACGTACAATGACAGCTCGGACCACTTCTGATCTTTCTAGAGGTGTATTTGGTACTGCTTCCTTGATTACAGCAACAATAATGTCACCAATATGAGCATATCGTCGATTACTAGCTCCTATGATTCGAATACACATCAATTCTCGGGCCCCGCTGTTATCCGCTACATTCAAATGGGTTTGAGGTTGAATCATATCATTTTTTTTTTATCGGTTTTTTCTTTTTCAATGCAAAGGTATAAATAAAAAAAAAAAAAGAAATATTATTTGTTCAAAACAAAAAAAGAAACCTGCAATTGTTTTTTTTCATCCCAAAAACCCCTTTCGTTTGTTTCTACATTCCTATCCAGAAAGAATGAATTGAGTTCGTATAGGCATTTTAGATGCCGCTATTGAAATAGCCCTTCTAGCTATATTTTCTGCTACTCCGCTCATTTCATAAAGTATTCTACCGGGTTTAACGACAGCTACCCAATATTCGGGAGATCCTTTCCCCGAACCCATACGTGTTTCTGTAGGTCTTACTGTAACAGGTTTGTCTGGAAATATGCGTACCCATATTTTTCCACCGCGGCGTGCATTTCGTGTCATTGCTCGCCGCCCTGCTTCTATTTGTCTAGATGTGATCCAAGCGGGTTCAAGCGCTTGAAGAGCATATCTACCGAAGCAAATACGATTACCTCGATAAGATATTCCTTTCATTCTTCCTCTGTGTTGTTTACGGAATCTGGTTCTTTTGGGGTTATAGTTGATGGTTGTTTAGCAATTCCATCCATCTCTACTACAGAACCGGACACGAGAGTTTCTTCTCATCCAGCTCCTCGCGAATTAAACAATTAAAAAAAATTAAACAAAAAAAAATACACGGTTAATAATATATGGAATCGTGGGATTCTTTGAAATTTGATCTAATCGATTATAAATTAGAAATTTTTTGTGTTTTAATATAGAATTTAACACGTATTCTATTTATAGATAATGTCGTTTTGGTAGAACGCTATAATGAATCTTTATTTTGTTTTTCCTTTTATTTCGAATCGACTAAAATTTAGAAATAAAAAAAATATTCGCGGGCGAATATTTACTCTTTCAACATTCAGTTGTAAGATTAGTCTATGACATGACCTCTCAGAATAAATGAATAGGTTTCTGGTTCGTTCCGCCATCCTACTCAATGAATCATTAGGATTCGTTTTCAATAGAATCTTATGCATTCACAGGTTCTGTCGTTCCCACCACTTCTCGATTAATGATTAGGTCTGAATTTTACAACGGAGCCTCCAATTAAATTTATTCTTGAGTCAACCTTCTCAGTCTTTATTGGCTCGGGGCTCTTGATTTTTTGTTCTATGCACGGATTTGTCTAATTATGGATCAATCAGTATTGATGCTTTATTACATTCCCTTTATATGAGATGACTCATAGACCTTACATATTGGAATTATATATCATTAATATTCTTTTTCTATCTTTCTCTCACCCTTCCATTTATCTGTATACTTTATATTGCTTTACAACCCATAATCAGATTGTTTTTTTTTTTTTTTTTATGTAAAAAAGATTTCAGTTGCTACAATGATATGACTTATATATCATATCTTGACTGGTTCTTTCTATCCAGATAACACGAAGTGATGAGTTGGTTATTAGTTCTATAGTTATCAGTTTGTACTATGGGCTGTCCATTTTTTTGAATCCCAACCCTAAAAAAACCAACGAGTCACACACTAAGCATAGCAATTATATCAAATGATTAATCGAATTTTTATTCAACCTTATAGAATTGTTCTTTTTTTTTTATTATTTACCAGAAAAAGAATGAAAGAGTTTGCCATTTTTTGTTTTATCACCAGATATAACTAAATATAAGTCAAGTAAGTTCTTATTATTCCTCGTCTACAAATATCCAAATTTTGATGCCTAATACCCCATAGATAGTTCGAACTGCATAGGAACAATAATCAATTTTAGCTCGAATGGTTTGTAGAGGAACTCTACCTTCTCGGATCCATTCAACACGTGCAATTTCTTTTCCGTCGATACGCCCTGCAATTTGTACTTGAATCCCTTTTGTACCTGCCTGTTCAGTTAATTCAATAGCTTTTTTCATTGCTTTGCGAAATGAAACTCTATTCTTTAATTGTCCGGCTATAAATTCTGCAAGAATATTGGGGTGCCCATAAGGATTTGCAATTCTTGTAATAGCAATGTTGAGTTTTCGGTTTACACAATTGAGTTCTTTTTGTACATGCGTCTGTAATTCTTCGATTCTTCGAGTCCTGTCTTCTATTAATAACTTGGGGAATCCCATATAGATTATGACCTGAATCAAATCGATTCTTTTTTGAATCTCTATACGTGCAATTCCCTCTACATTAGAGGATATTTTCATATTATTTTGCACATAATTTTTGATACAATCTCGTATTTTTTGATCTTCTTGTAGATCCTTTGAATAATTTTTTGGTTGTGCAAACCAAAGAGAATGATGACCTTGGGTTGCACCAAGTCTGAAACCAAGTGGATTTATTTTTTGTCCCATAATCCCCCACTACTATATATATCGTGAAACGTGACATCTGTTTGTATTTTTTTTTTATTCATTCGATTTTTTTTAAGCATAACATAATATAGCGTATTTGTATTTTTTATAATATAAAATATTCTTCCTTTAAGTATTCCTCAGCTCTAATTTATAGAA